TTCTATTCTATTAGAATAGAAATATTTTGAATGTTTCAAATTGTTAAATGTAATTTAATATTGTTTAATGTATTTATATATATATAATATGTTATCATATGTCTTTTTTTATTCCTTACTTGACAACAGTAAGAAATTAAGTAATAAACTGAGAAAAAGAAAAAAAAAGAATAATCAATGGAAAAAAGAAGAAATGTCCCGGCCAGTACTTAAGCAGATCAGGCCGGGAAAATAAACCTTTCATATAAAATCAAAGAACTAAGATATTCTTTCTATTGAGGAGATCCGTTTTGAGTCATTATCTATATTGAATTCCTGATCAATTGCTTTTTTCTATTTTTTTCTTATTTTTCTTAGTTTAAATTTTAATAGCTATTTAAAAAATTTCTATTATTTATTAGAATATTTTAGAATATTTCGAATTTCTATTTTAATAATATAATAAAATAATATTTTTTTTTATTAAAATAGAATAATATAATAAAATAAATAATAATAATTTGGAAAAGTTAAATAAGATTAAATAAAAAAAAATCAAATGAAAAAAGAAAATAAAGAGAAGAAGGTGGATTTTTATCAATCTTTATTTCACGTGTTACATCACATAACAAATTTTCAATTTGGAATTAGGAGAGATGGCTGAGTGGACTAAAGCGGCGGATTGCTAATCCGTTGTACGAATTATTTGTACCGAGGGTTCGAATCCCTCTCTTTCCGCTTTCTCTGATCACTTGGTATTTTCGAATTCGAAAAGATTCTCATCCCTTGATTTTATCATAGTTAAATGTATGAAACAAATAAGATTATTAAGAATTAATTTCGAAAAAAGCAAAAAAAACTAGAAATTTTTTATTCCTCACGTCCAGGATTGCGTCCTGGATCATTAGATAAGAATCCAAAGATAAAAAGGGAAACAAAGAATATCACTACTGTGTAAACAAAGAGTTTGAGAGTAAGCATTACACAATCTCCAAGATCATTTTTTTTTGAAAAAGGGGAATAGATTGCCTATTTTTTACCACATATATCATTTTTTTTTTGTTTTGACACCCCAAAAAATGAAAAATAAGACGAATTTATTTGTAATAAGATTTTGATTCATTCGTTACCCGAAATTTCTTGTCATATCAATAATTAGGTATTGTGGAGTACCTAATAGTCCATACTCACCGGAAGGTGAGAACGGGGAAAAGGCTGATCCAAATTCATCGCTGCGGTTATTCATTCAATATACAAGAATTTCGATTTTTGAATCGAGGGTTCGTAATGTAAGACTTATCTGATCTTATCAATTTTTAGAATTTTTTTATCGAATACATCATCAATTTAGCAGAGTATTAAAGATTTCATCGAAAACTTACAGTGGCTTGCCAAACAAAGGCTAAGAGAAAAAAGAGTACAGGTATGACAGGCATAACATCTATGATTGGATTGAAAATGGCATAAGCTTCGGGCAATTTGGCGAAGAAAAAACTACTCGAATAAAGGACAGAATTAAGACAGATACCAATTAAACTAAAGATATTAAGCATAACAAGCATTTCGTTCTTGTGGATTAGATAATTTTGAGTTATTTTTATAAGGAAAAATGAAAAAGGCAGATCAAGAAATCCTTCTTTTTCTTCGGTTCGGACTTTCCCAAATAAAAAATCCCTCCCCCCATTATCATTCTAAAATGAGAATATAAGGAATTCAACTTTCATACAATATCTTAATTGAATTCTATGTAATGATCAATGAATTTTTTTGATTCTATATCTACATGTCTTGAATCCTAGCAACAAAATATCCCATATGTTTTTGTGTATTTGGGTTGGGATTGACGAATAACCAATACCAATATTAGTGTTGATTAATTTCGAATAGAAATCAAAATGGGGCGTGGCCAAGCGGTAAGGCAGCGGGTTTTGGTCCCGTTATTCGGAGGTTCGAATCCTTCCGTCCCAGATCGTTTTTCATGAAACGAAAGATGGGATCACACTGCATTCCACATGAAACAATAATTTGTTAAAGGGAAAAATCTTTTCTTATTAATTTTCAGAATGGTTCTAAGAATCATATCTGAGAATTCGTTTGGTTTCTCACAAACGGAATCAAGTGTCAAATGTGGGTAAAATTGAATATCTTTATTTTCATTCAATTCATATGATAGAATATGGGGTTAAATTAAATAAATTTGATCCTTGCTGACCCTTATCCGGATAAATACTTATTTATCCATAGATAGAAATATTATATACCGGTTGAACCAATGACTATTCATGATTTTATATTGAATCAATTCCATACCGCTTTGAAATTTCAATTAGAGGAATGTTATGGTAAAACTTCGTTTGAAACGATGTGGTAGAAAGCAACGTGCGACTTGAAGGACATGGTTGGCTGTGGATTTTTACATCCGCCATCTTCTATAGTAATGAAGATGCTCTTGGCTCGACATAGTTTGTTCTGTTCTGCCCGGAACCTAATTTGTGTTGGGTTATAAGTAAATAGTACATGATGAAGCTCGAGAAGAAAGGATTGATTCATTTTTCAAGGGAAAGAATCTAGGGTTAGTGAAAATCAATAAGTTAGACCAACTCTGTAAGTATATCCTCACTATATATAAATTCTAAATCGAAAGGTTCAAATTCAGAACAAGTTTGAAAAGTCAAATTTTCCGAAATTGGTAAAACTATTTCGATGAAAAGTGTATCACAAGGGAATCAATCATTCGTATTCTATTTATATAGAAAGAAATAACAAAAAAAGGTATGTTGCTGCCATTTTGAAAGGAATAAGGATCCCCGAGGTAATGTCTAAACCCAATGATTTCACAAAGCAAGGATAAAGGATTCCGAAACAAGGAAACACTATTTTCAATTGTCTCAACAATTGGATCAGACTGAGGAATAAAAATGGATTCGAAATGAGACAAACAAAAGAGTTTAGAGACGGCTCAATAAATGTCTAAGGATTCTCTTGTCAGAATTACCCAACTTGAGTTATGAGTATGAATGAGATTTCTTCCTTTTTCTGTAAGGAAGAAGAAAAAAGTACTCAATTCAAATTATAGTAAAATTCATGATTTTATGGATCCACTTGCTATTATATACAGAAATTGGAATCATTTTTCTCGAGCCGTATGAGGAAAAAACCTCCTATACGTTTCTAGGGGGGGCATTGTTTATTTACATCTATCCCAATGAGCCATCTATCGAATCGTTGCAATTGATGTTCGATTTCGAAGAGAAGGAAGAGATCTTCGAAAAGTAGGTTTTTACAATCCGATAAAGAATCAAACTTATTTAAATGTTCCTGCTATTCTATATTTCCTTGAAAAAGGTGCTCAACCTACAGGAACTGTTTATGATATTTTAAAGAAGGCAGAATTCTTTAAAGAAAGAACTTTGAGTTAATTAAAGGAAAAAACAAAATTATTAAATAAATAAAATAAAGTAGGGAAGGGTAACTAGTATCTATCCTTGTGTAATTATTTCTATTTACACACCATTTTCCTTTTTCTTGCTTTATTCATATTTTGGTGGGGGAATTTAATTTAACAACAAACAAGGGGTTAAGCTTGCTTATCGTACTTTTATTGATTGAATAAACCGGGGATTTTTTATTTACCTTTTCCTTAATTTTTTCCATTCCAATTTCTTATTTATGTTGTGCCAATCCAACACAAGTCTTTATTTTATTTACTTGATTTACTTTCTCAACATTGCTTTTATATTGACAATGGTGTATCGAACAAATATAATTCGATCATAGATAAATAGGGCTGTTTATCCCCACCCCATATTGATTTTTTTGTTTCCTTCACTCAAATGATGGGTTTGCCTTGCTGCATTTACTCTCATACAGGATGTATTTTCTTAGGGAAAATCAAAAAAGAATTTGATAAAAAATGGGTGGTCTGCCATAATTTTTACATTTCGATTAGGAATATTTTTAATCCGATCTGCTAACTTTGGTATTTTGTGTTTCTAATTGATCAGAAAATCTTTCTTTTCGATGTGTTGCTAGTTCAATGTTTTGATAGGGTCGTGCAGTGCAATTCAATTGATTTTTATATTTTGATCGTATCTACATATCCTATTTATCCGGGTTGCTAACTCAACGGTAGAGTACTCGGCTTTTAAGTGCGACTATGATCTTTTACACATTTGGATGAAGCAACAAATTCGTCCAGACTATTGGTATAGTCTATAGGACCACGACTGATCCTCAAGGGTAATGAATGGAAAAAACAGCATGTCGTAATAAAATAGAAAATCAAATAAAATAATAAATTGATTTTATTAATTTATTTAATTTGAAATGAAAGTCAAAGTTAAAGTAGAACTTTGAGTTTATCCTTACCGGATCATTACAGTTCCAAAAGATTGTTTTGATTTTTGGAAGGGGACAAAAGAAATTCACATTTACAGTTGGGTCTAGTGAATAAATGGATAGAGCTCTATGGCTCCAATTCTGGTAAAATAAAAAGCAACGAGCTTATGTTCTTAATTGGAATGATTACCCGATCTAATTAGACGTTAAAAATGAATTAGTGCCTAATGCGGGAAAGAGTGGGTTCTCCTGTGAGTGAACCATTGATTTTTTCTTTTTTTTTTCAGAATCCTAATTATTCTTTATTATGGATTGTAGACGGATGTGTAGAAGAAACAGTATATTGATAAAGAGAATTTATTCCAAAGTCAAAAGAGCGATTGGGTTGCAAAAATAAAGGATTTTTTCTCCTGTTGTAATTATAACGAACATAAACCAATTGGATAGAAAAGGAAGGTAAAAAGATCTGTTGATTGGACTCCCTCTTTCTTTTCCGGGGTATATATTTTTTTCTTACTATACTATATACATAATACAATACATAATACCCTGTTCTGACCATATTGCACTATGTATATATCATTTGATAAACCAAGAAAAACCTCCTGCCTCTGGCTCAAGTAGAAATGTAAATGGAAGAATTACAAGGATATTTAGAAAAAGATAGATCTCGGCAACAACAC